AAACTAATGAGTTAAAATTAAAGTTTAAAGTAAATAAAATAAAGTAAAAAAAAAAGTTTCGTTTTTGGAATGAAGTTACATGACACAGTTGTTATTATTATTTTAATATTAGTTGATTCAAGAGTTGCCCACCGAATCCGTTGATTCGGAATCGTGGGATGGGTTGATGTCAAAGATGATGAATTGATTTCTTTTTCTATCCCTGTCACTCATTTTTGTTAGTACCTTCTATAATACTTGATGAATCAAAAACTTTCAATTGAACTTATTCTTTCAATTGGTATGGTATTTTTGCTTATCCTCGTATCTTTCAAAAGGTGAAACTTAGGGAAGTGCTTTATAAACATATGTATAAAAAGAACATATTTCCTTTAGCTCCTTCATGCCTACTATAACTAGTTATTTTGGTTTTCTACTAGCAGCTTTAACTATAACCTCGGCTCTATTTATTGGTCTGAGTAAGATAGGACTTATTTGAAATTAATTGACTGAATAATTTAGAAAAAGAAATCTTTCTGTGGTATTCCATATATTTTCTAGTGTTAATTACCAATTATTGGTTATTGAGATTCCTAGGCAATACGGATTAATATTTAGGGATAGATATTACCTCTCTTTTTCCCCTTTCAAATAAATTAAATTGAAATGATTGAAGTCTTTCTATTTGGAATCGTCTTAGGTCTAATTCCTATTACTTTGGCTGGATTATTCGTAACCGCATATTTACAATACAGACGTGGTGATCAGTTGGACCTTTGATTAATTCACATCTCTTTTTTTAACTGACCTCCTCCTTTCTTTAATTTAATCCGGGGGGAGGTCAAGGTCAAATTCAGATTGCTGTTCAATTATTTCAGTTCAGTCTGTGTAATTTTCGATCTAAGACGACAAGAGCGGAATCACGCTCTGTAGGATTTGAACCTACGACATTGGGTTTTGGAGACCCACGTTCTACCGAACTGAACTAAGAGCGCTTTCTTATCACAACGGAAAAGACTGTAAAGAAAAAGAAAGAGATTCCGTTTTTTTTTACCCCCAATAAAATACTTCTTGCATGTATCATATATCATAAAATTAAAGATTATCTATGTCAAAATTTAATCGATCTAAAATCGATCTCTCGTTACTCCTCCTCTGAGCAGTAATTGATAGGGATGACAGGATTTGAACCCGTGACATTTTGTACCCAAAACAAACGCGCTACCAAGCTGCGCTACATCCCTTTCAATTGGTCTACAGTATCATTGTAGAGAATCCCCGTCTTGTTTTCCACATCCTGATTATTTTATTCCCTCCATTGATATGCAAAATGGATCTTGCCATTTCTTCTTTTTGGTCTCATATCATATATCATATAACATATAATAATATTAAATAAATATTTTTTTTGGGAATTATCAGGTGTAAAGTGACCCTTTTTTCTGCTTTAAGAAAAAAAAGAAAAGAAAATCTTATCCCCCGACTCATTGCACATTTCAATTTGAATTAGGGATTCCACGCACAAATACAAGTGGTCAACTACATATACATCTCTTACCATATTGTATTACAATATGGAATACAAAAAAAAGAAGGAGGATTTTCAATGCGAGATCTAAAAACATATCTTTCCGTGGCACCGGTACTAAGTACTCTATGGTTCGGGTCTTTAGCAGGTTTATTGATAGAAATCAATCGTTTATTCCCGGATGCGTTGACTCTTCCTTTTTTTTCATTCTAGTTATTGAACTGAAAAGGGGTGAAGAAGATTAGAGATAAAATCAAATATTTGTGACTAATCTCTCTTTCCCCTCTTTTCTTTTTTTTTTTTAGAATTAGATAGATAGAATAAGGGAGGAAAGAGAAAGAAAAAAGTGGATTCAACCTCAGCGAAACTCGGGTTGGGCTCCAATAATACAGTTAAAAGAAAACGGAAATATGGCTAGGGTAAGAGTATCATACAATACAAGATACTTAAATGAAATACTGTACTGTGATTAGCAATATAGTTAGAAATTATTGTATTACTTATTATTTACTATATTGATTGCAACAAAATCTTTATTTCAAAATTTGATTTTGAGTGGTTAGCAACTTCTATTTTTTTGTCCCTTGCTTCTTATTCGCTTCGGATCGGAAAATAGAAAAGTTGGGTGAATCAAAAACCCAAAGGAGGTTCATGGCCAAGGGTAAAGATGTCCGAGTAAGGGTTATTTTGGAATGTACCAGTTGTGTTCGAAACGGTGTTAATAAGGAATCAAGGGGTATTTCCAGATATATTACTCAAAAGAATCGACACAATACACCTAGTCGATTGGAATTGAGAAAATTCTGTCCCTATTGTTACACACATACAATTCATGGGGAGATAAAGAAATAGATATAGATCGAACCGAGTGCTTGTGTGTCACCCTTCCAAGGAACATGAAAAAATAATATATATCTATATTATTTCATATATTTAAATGGAAACAAATAAATAAATATAGACAAACCAAATCCTATTAATTAATTCTAGAAATCATTTTTGATTTCATCGAAATGGGATTTTTGCGATAAGGAATAAACAAATTATGGATAAATCTAAGCGACTCTTTCTTAAATCCAAGCGATCTTTTCGTAGGCGTTTGCCCCCGATCCAATCGGGGGATCGAATTGATTATAGAAATATGAGTTTAATTAGTCGATTTATTAGTGAACAAGGAAAAATATTATCTAGACGGGTGAATAGATTGACCTTAAAAGAACAACGATTAATTACTATTGCTATCAAACAAGCTCGTATTTTATCTTCGTTACCTTTTCTTAATAATGATAAACAATTTGAAAGAAGTGAGTCGATCGCTAGAACTACCGGTCTTAGAACCAGAAAAAAATAGGCTTACTCTTCAACTGAATCAAAATTCCAATCCGAACTCAAACACGGATGGATGTTTTATTCAAAAAATACGAGAAGCAGTCGTGTCATAAGAAAAAAAAGAATTGGGGAAGAAGAATAAATCTTTTTTTTATTGAGTGTGTTCGCTCATTTTGACGACTTTATCATATTATCTCATACTAATTTCTACTCTACCTTCCCGGAGTTCATTCTCCAGAGAACTCCATTTAAAAATTATGACGAATTCCTTCCAACTTCTTTATTTTATGATCTCATTGGAAATCATAAAAAGACAATTCCTATTTGATATAGCTATTTGTGCAAGTATTTTACGATTAAGAAGCAACTGCGCCTTATACAGGTTGTGTATTAATCTACTATAAATATGGGATACCCGATTCCCGCGAATTACTGCATTTATTCGAGTGATCCACAAACGACGAAAATCCCTTTTTTTCCTATCTCTATCACGATGAGCCGAAACCAAAGCTCTTAGTTTCTGTTGAGTAATTGTTCGAGTAAGTCTTGAATGAGCCCCACGAAAGCTTGATGCAAATAAACGAATTTTTGTTCTACGTCTCCGAGCTATATATCCTCGTCTAATTCTGGTCATTGAATAAATGAAACTTTGATGAATAACTAATTGATTGCCTTTCTTTCAGTTATTCTTTTCCCCTTTCCTAGTCTATTAATAACAAAACGGATTCTTCCAATTTATAAAATCAAAATTCCAATGGCTTTTGCTACTCTAACCTTCCCGACCACGCTTTTTTCCCTTTTTCTAGGCATTGGAAATAAAATTTAAATATTTTAATAAATAAAAATAGATAAAGAAATTGTGGGTTCCATCGTCTCTATGGTTACTTCTTAAACGGTGAGGTCCTCTCTATACACCGGAGCCCCTTTCTTCATTTAATCAATGTTATTGATAACTTGTACAGTTACCACTCTTTGGCTCTACCCGTGAATTTTCTAGTAATAGGTCTTTCATAACGAGATAGACCTTCTACAGTAACGGTATTTAATTATGAAAATTGCTGGGGTAGCTGACCCTGTTAGTCCGTTCTTGCAAGAGTAGAAACAGAATCTTTCTGCTTTTTTTTTAATAGTATTTCCCCCCGCTTAATGGATAAACTATTTGTTACCAACGGGGAATTCTTTCTCACCTTAAATTGCAAATTGAGGTGATGGAATTTGCGCCAATGGAAACCATAAATTTCATACACAATAGAAAGATATGATAGATCTATCTTTTTTAGATAGTGAATGCAGTTCTTTCATTCTATCCGATTCACAGGTACTGATCATTGATACTGGAAATTCTTTTGTTTTGTCTCAGCCCATGATTTAAACGAGTCGCACATACACCCTTGTACATGTTCCTCGGCGCTGAGGGCATCCCCCAAGAGCGGGGGATTTCGTGACGTTTCTAATTGGCTGTCTTGGGTTTCTAATAAGTTGTTTAATAGTTGGCATGCTGAATTATACATTATGGGCTGGTTTAGATCGATCCTAACCGTATGATTATGAATTTCTTCTATTTAATAGATTAATAGAATATTAAACCCCTAAGAAGTAAGAAGATAAAATCGTAAATCGTGCATTTGCGTGAAATCACTGTTATTTTTTATCCAACCGCTACAAGATCAACAATTCCATGAGCTTGGGCTTCTGTTGCTGACATAAAAACATCCCTTTCCATGTCTTCGGATACAACCCATAAGGGCTTGCCTGTTCTTTGTACATAAACCTTTGTAAGGATTTCGCGCAGTTTCAGTAGTTCTTCCGCTTCCAGGATAACTTCTCCCGTCTGTCCCTCAGAAAAACCGCCAATAGGTTGATGGATCATTACCCTGATGATATATTATAACATAATAAAAGGTTCCTCTATCTCGCACGATTAGGCGGGGGGAAGAGATAAAGAATAAGAAAAAGATAGAATTGAACAACCGTACAGGCATTTTTTTCGCATTGCATACGGCTCGACAATGGAATTCGCCTTTTTACCTTTCATCAACGAAAGAGAAAATATGGGGTCTATTATACCCAGATCGGTCAATGATCCAATTACCACCCTTCTTTTTTTTTTTGGAGGAGTTCAAAAATACTATGATGGCCCCGTTGCTTTATATATTTATTTCGTTTGTGACTCAGCAATCCCAAAGTTTCTTTGTTTTTTTTTTCGAATAAAAAAGAAAAGAAAAAATAATCTTCTTTTTTTTTTATTTGCGTACTTTTTCATAACATAAATATTGTTAATAACCTTCCGGTGTGAAAAAAGTTTGTGACGCTGTAATAGGCCTACAATAGGTAAGATAAACTCGGAATACCCCTCTTTTATCTCATACTACTCCTTCGATACATAATCGAATATTTTGAAAAACAAAACAATAAAAATTTTAATATCGAATTCGAAGTGCCATGCTATTATTACTTAATATTAATAATTAATAATTCATATGGCGAAGGCATAGTCTTCTTTTTTCTCTCAAATAAAAAACTCATTGGCGCCAAGCGTGAGGGAATGCTAGACGTTTGGTAATTTCTCCCCCGACCAGGAGAAAAGACCCCATTGAGGCGGCCAATCCCATGCATATTGTCTGTACGTCTGGTCGCACAAATTGCATCGTATCATAAATAGCTATTCCGGGTATTACCCACCCGCCAGGAGAGTTTATAAACAAATACAAATCCTTGGTCTCATTCTCTATACTAAGATATACCATAAGACCAATAAGTTGATTCGAGATCTCGCTATCAACCATTTGGCCTAAAAAAAGTAATCTTTCTCGATAAAGTCGGTTGATTAGGATAAAATCAAATTGTATCCTTTCGGAGCCGTACAGGCACCTTTTGATGCATACGGTTCAACAAAACTTGCGAAAAAAAAAATCAATGTGTAGCTCCCAGCCCCCTCTTTTTTTCCTAGCGAGCTCTTTCTATCAAAGGGGCTTTTCTTCCATTTTTCAAGAACGACGAGTTTTACCGGTTTTCCTATACCTATAATATTCTAATATAAAAAAAGCAATTCACTAATCGAACTAACTTTTCATTGATGTATTTTTTCATCGAGATCCAATCCAAAAATCACGATGTCATTTTCTTGTTCCTGACTGGGCTTCTTCCATTTTTTTAGGTTTATGCTCTACTCCGAGTAAGGATCTGCCCGATTTTTATTTGCACATATAGGACAAATGACCCCAATACCACGTCTCTTTTTTGCTATGACTTCGCCCCTTTTTTTTTTTTAATTCATTTCTTTCATGTCTTCCGCCAAATCTTCGACATATTCATTATATTTATTATTCCATTGATTAACAGTTTGAGATCACTCCTATTGCGAATAAATTTCGAAATGGAATTGTTTATGATATCTATGATCTAAGTAATAATAATAGATAGATTCCCAATTGGGTTTTTCTAAACAGAGCCTGGATACCTCATTTTATTGGTCCAGCCAAGACGACCATAAATTTTTTTATTGCTAATATTAATCTGGATACCTCCGCACAAAATGGATCTAATTGCACTTCATTGCACTTCACGCTACAAATTTTTGATAATTCAATCAATTTTTTTTGGGCGAAACCGAGGCTATCTCGATCGGGGGAGAGAATGGGGAAATCCCATACGACCCAATAGGTCTGACAAGTCGCACTATACGTCAACCCAAGATGCATTCTTTTCTCCGGGACTTCGAAAAGGTACTTTTGGAACACCAATAGGCATAAAATGAAAGAAAAAAAGAATTAAGTACTCTAGTTTACTTTGATGTGGAAGCGTAATAATGGACTTCTTGTCTTAATAATATTGGCCTTTATCATATTTTATACATAGATTGAATAAGTTCATAAAATAAAGGAAAATTCTTACGAGTAGGTCCTTTGAATGATGGCCAAATGTGGATGCATCCGCTCATAGAAAAGGGAATCAACCCCCATTGCATATTGGTACTTATCGAGTATAGAATAGATCTGCTTCTCTTTTTTCCTACGAACCGAACTCTTCCATTATTACTAAAAGATATTACTAAAAGAATAGAACAAATATTTCGAGATAATCCACTGAAAAAAAAAGGGGGTACATAGCAGAGTTTTTTTCAATGCAATAAAGTTACATAGTGTCTATTTTTTGTTAATAAAGGGGTAGTCCCATGGGTTTGCCTTGGTATCGTGTTCATACCGTCGTATTGAATGATCCCGGTCGTTTGCTTTCTGTCCATATAATGCATACAGCTCTGGTTGCTGGTTGGGCCGGTTCAATGGCTCTATATGAATTAGCAGTTTTTGATCCCTCCGATCCCGTTCTTGATCCAATGTGGAGACAAGGCATGTTCGTCATACCCTTCATGACTCGTTTAGGAATAACCAATTCATGGGGCGGTTGGAGTATTACAGGAGGGACGATAACGAATCCGGGTATTTGGAGTTACGAAGGTGTAGCCGGGGCACATATTGTGTTTTCTGGCTTGTGCTTCTTGGCAGCTATCTGGCATTGGGTGTATTGGGATCTAGAAATATTTGGTGATGAACGTACAGGAAAACCTTCTTTGGATTTACCTAAGATCTTTGGAATTCATTTATTTCTCTCAGGAGTGGCTTGCTTTGGTTTTGGGGCATTTCATGTAACAGGATTGTATGGTCCTGGAATATGGGTGTCCGACCCGTATGGCCTAACTGGAAAGGTACAATCTGTAAATCCAGCGTGGGGTGTGGAAGGTTTTGATCCTTTTGTTCCAGGAGGAATAGCCTCTCATCATATTGCAGCAGGGACATTGGGCATATTAGCAGGCTTATTCCATCTTAGTGTCCGCCCACCTCAACGTCTATACAAAGGATTACGTATGGGTAATATTGAAACCGTTCTTTCCAGCAGCATCGCTGCTGTTTTTTTTGCAGCTTTTGTTGTTGCTGGAACTATGTGGTATGGTTCAGCAACTACCCCTATCGAATTATTTGGTCCCACCCGTTATCAATGGGATCAGGGATACTTTCAGCAAGAAATATATCGAAGAGTTAGTGCTGGACTAGCCGAAAATCAAAGTTTATCAGAAGCTTGGTCTAAAATTCCTGAAAAATTAGCTTTTTATGATTACATCGGAAATAATCCGGCGAAAGGAGGATTGTTCAGAGCGGGTTCAATGGATAACGGGGATGGAATAGCTGTTGGGTGGTTAGGACACCCTATCTTTAAAGATAAAGAAGGGCGTGAACTTTTTGTACGTCGTATGCCTACTTTTTTTGAAACATTTCCAGTTGTTTTGGTAGACGGAGATGGAATTGTTAGAGCCGATGTTCCTTTTAGAAGGGCAGAATCGAAGTATAGTGTCGAACAAGTAGGTGTAACTGTTGAGTTCTATGGTGGCGAACTGAATGGAGTGAATTATAGTGATCCTGCTACTGTGAAAAAATATGCTAGACGTGCTCAATTGGGTGAAATTTTTGAATTAGATCGTGCTACTTTGAAATCCGATGGTGTTTTTCGTAGCAGTCCAAGGGGTTGGTTTACTTTTGGACACGCTTCGTTTGCTCTGCTTTTCTTTTTCGGACACATTTGGCATGGTGCTAGAACCTTGTTCAGAGATGTTTTTGCTGGTATTGACCCGGATTTGGATGCTCAAGTGGAATTTGGAGCATTCCAAAAACTTGGAGATCCAACTACAAGAAGACAAGTAGTCTGATGCAACATTGCTCTGCTATTTTTCGCTTCTCGCTTCTATTTTCGGTTTGTGATTTTAAATAAGGTACTGGAGAAATCTGGATTTAAATCGTCGCCTTTTTTTGATTTTGTTTTTTTCTTTAATCCGGGAGATGATCCCAAGTAAACAGGTATGGAAGCTATAATTGTAAACCACGATCGAATTTATGGAAGCATTGGTTTATACATTCCTCTTAGTCTCGACTTTAGGGATCATTTTTTTCGCTATCTTTTTTCGAGAACCGCCTAAAGTTCCAACTAAAAAAATGAAATGATTTTTCATTATATCAATTGAAGTAATGGGCCTCCCAATATCGGGAGGCCCATTACTTCAACTAGTCCCCGTGTTCCTCGAACGGATCTCTTAGTTGTTGAGAGGGTTGCCCAAAAGCAGTATATAAGGCGTACCCCGTAAAACTTACAAGTAAACCAGATATAGAGATGGCGACTAGGGTTGCTGTTTCCATTATTATATAATTTCAAGACCACAACGGATCTATGATAAGATCGTTTATTTACAACGGAATGGTATACAAAGTCAACAGATCTCAATGAATACAAAATAGGATTTATGGCTGCACAAACAGTTGAGGGTAGTTCTAGATCTCGTCCAAGACGAACTGCTGTAGGGGACTTATTGAAACCATTGAATTCGGAATATGGTAAAGTAGCTCCGGGATGGGGAACTACTCCTTTGATGGGTGTCGCAATGGCTCTATTTGCGATATTCCTATCTATTATTTTGGAGATTTATAATTCTTCCGTTTTACTGGACGGAATTTCACTGAATTAGATTCACAAGAACCCCAAAATCCTAGCTTTTAAATAAGCATTTAGGTCTCGGATTTTTTTTTATTTTAGTTGATTGGTAGTTCGACCGCGAAATTTTTTTGTTTCTGTATTTCCGGAATATGAGTGTGTGACTTGTTTTAATTGATCCTATTGATAGTACAGAGAATGGGTCTGTCGTCTTGATAGAGATGGTTTTACCCCGTCGGATAGTCATTCGAGTATCTGGAGCACGGAATATATAAAATAGATCACGAAGTATTCGAACTATGATTCATACTTAATATTCAGACCTCGCGGCCGGATTCAAACAATTTTTCCAAAGAAAAAGTTATAAATCATAAATTGAAAGATTTTTCTTCTTTCAAATTCGCCATTTCCGCTTTGATTTTGCTCACAGGACAAACGTTTCTTTGGATTTTTAGTCATTATATTTATATCTATTCTACTCGTTGAATAAATGATGATCCAATGGTTCTTACTCAGGGAATCTTTGGACTTAATTTGAAGGGTTTGTTGAATCATCGTGGTTCTAGTATGAATCTGAGGTTTCAATTGATTCATAGGGTCTTAACAAGAAAATTCCTATCAACAATAAAGAAAAAATAAAGTAAAGCTGCATTACATACAAATAAAAATAACAAATAAAAAAAAAAA